GTTAACTTCCGTCATTATGTATTGAACAGAGGCAAAAGCCTCAGTAACGGTCGGGCGGTAGTAAAAAGTCATAGCAAACCCTGTAGCTACTTGTACTAAAAAACAAGTGAGCGTAATTCCTCCCAGACAATAAAATATGTTGACATGAGGAGGAACGTATTTACTAGTTATATCATCTGCAATCGCCTGAATCTCGAGACGTTCTTCGAACCAATCGTAGACTTTATTGAGATAGGTAAACCAAGAGAACTCCCCTCTGAGAACCGTATATGAGAATTTCATCTCGTACGGCTCAAACAAAACCACCCCAATACTGGTATGGAATAGAAAATTGGAAACTTCTTAATTTTTTGATTCAATCTTATCTAAAAATACGAAAGAATAAAAATAAGAAAGCTTTTCTTTGTGGTTATAATTAGAATGCCAAAAAATCAAGTCGACGCGCTTATCTTTATGTTGATCGTTACAGGCCTCTTGAATCTTCTATTTACCTATTTCATTTTCTTTGATTTGTTATTTTGAGTTGTATGTAATGCAGCTTGACTTTTGTTTTCTTTATTATTGCTAGGAATTTTCTTGTTAAGACCCTATGAATCAATTGAAACCTCAGATTCATACTAGAACCACGATGATTCAATAAAACCTTCAAACTAAGTCCAAAGATTCCATGAGTAAGAATCCTTGGATCATCATTTATTCAAATTTGTGCTTTGAGTAAAATAAAAGCAGAAATGGGGAATTTGAAAGAAGAAAAATCTTGCAATTGCAAATTTTGTCTTTGGAAAAATTTTTTGAATCCGGCCAAGGGGTCTGAATATTAAGTATGAATCATAGTTCGAATACTTCGTGATCTATTTCATATATTCCGTGCTCCAGATACTCGAATGAATATCCGACGGAGTAAAGCCATCTCGATCAAGACGACAGATCTATGCTCTGTACTATCAATAGGATCAATTCGAACAAGTCGCACACTCATATTCCGGAAATACAGAAATAAAAAATTCGCGGTCGAACTACCAATCAACGAAAATCAAAATCCGATACCTAAATGCTTATTTAAAAGGTAATATTTTGTGATTCTTGTAAATTTCATTCTAATTCAGTGAAATTCCGTCCAGTAAAACGGACGAATTATAAATCTCCAAAATAATAGATAGGAATACCGCAAATAAAGCCATTGCGACTCCCATCAAAGGAGTAGTTCCCCATCCAGGAGCTACTTTACCATATTCCGAATTCAAGGGTTTCAACAACCCCCCTGCAGAAGTTCTTTTTGGACGAGCTCTAGAACTACCCTCAACTGTTTGTGTAGCCATAAATCCTATTTTGTATTGATTGAGATCTGTTGACTTTGTATACCATTCCGTTGTAAATAAACGATCTTATCATGGATCCAGTGTGGTCTTGAAATTCTATAATAATGGAAACAGCAACCCTAGTCGCCATCTCTATATCTGGGTTACTTGTAAGTTTTACTGGGTACGCCTTATATACTGCTTTTGGGCAACCCTCTCAACAACTAAGAGATCCATTCGAGGAACACGGGGACTAGTTGAAGTAGAAGTAATGGGCCTCCCAATATTGGGAGGCCCATTACTTCAATTGAGATAAAAAAAAATCATTTTGTTTTTTTAGTTGGAACTTTAGGCGGTTCTCGAAAAAAGATAGCGAAAAAAATGATCCCTAGAGTCGAGACTAAGAGGAATGTATAAACCAATGCTTCCATAAATTCGATCGTGGTTTCCAATTATAGCTTCCATACCTGTTTATTTGGGATCATCCCCCGGATTAAAGAAAAAAAGAATCAAAAAGGGCGGCGATTTAAATCCATATTTCTCCAGTACCTTATACCTTATTTTAAATAAAAAGCACAAATCGAAAATAGAAGCAGAAGTGAGAAACTAAAATAGTAGAGCAATGCTGCATCAGACTACTTGTCTTCTTGTAGTTGGATCTCCAAGTTTTTGGAATACTCCAAATTCCACTTGAGCGTCCAAATCCGGGTCAATACCAGCAAAAACATCTCTGAACAAGGTTCTAGCACCATGCCAAATGTGTCCGAAGAAGAAAAGCAGAGCAAATGAAGCGTGTCCAAACGTAAACCAGCCCCTTGGGCTGCTACGAAAAACACCATCGGATTTCAAAGTAGCACGATCTAATTCAAAAATTTCACCCAATTGAGCACGTCTAGCATATTTTTTCACAGTAGCAGGATCACTATAACTCACGCCATTCAGCTCGCCACCATAGAACTCAACGGTTACACCTACTTGTTCGACACTATACTTCGATTCTGCCCTTCGAAAAGGAACGTCGGCTCTAACAATTCCATCTCCGTCTACCAAAACAACTGGAAATGTTTCAAAAAAAGTAGGCATACGACGTACAAAAAGTTCACGCCCTTCTTTATCTCTAAATATAGGGTGTCCTAACCACCCGACAGCTATTCCATCCCCGTTATCCATTGAACCCGCTCTGAATAATCCCCCTTTCGCAGGATTATTTCCGATGTAATCATAAAAAGCTAATTTTTCAGGAATTTTAGACCAAGCTTCTGATAAACTTTGATTTTCGGCTAGTCCAGCACTGACTCTTCGATATATTTCTTGCTGAAAGTATCCCTGATCCCATTGATAACGGGTGGGACCAAATAATTCGATGGGGGTAGTTGCTGACCCATACCACATAGTTCCAGCAACAACAAACGCTGCAAAAAAGACAGCAGCGATGCTGCTGGAAAGAACGGTTTCAATATTGCCCATACGTAATCCTTTGTATAAGCGTTGTGGCGGGCGGACACTGAGATGGAATAAGCCTGCTAATATGCCCAATGTCCCTGCCGCAATATGATGAGAGGCTATTCCTCCTGGAACAAAAGGATCAAAACCTTCCACACCCCATGCTGGATTTACAGATTGTACCTTTCCAGTTAGTCCATACGGATCAGACACCCATATTCCAGGACCATACAATCCTGTTACATGAAATGTCCCAAAACCAAAGCAAGCCACTCCTGAGAGAAATAAATGAATTCCAAAGATTTTAGGCAAATCCAAAGAACGTTTTCCTGTACGGTCATCAACAAATATTGCTAGATCCCAATACACCCAATGCCAGATAGCTGCCAAGAAGCACAATCCGGAAAACACAATATGTGCCCCCGCTACACCTTCGTAACTCCAAATACCCGGATTCGTTACTGTCCCCCCTGTAATACTCCAACCACCCCATGAATCGGTTATTCCTAAACGAGTCATGAAGGGTATAACGAACATGCCTTGTCTCCACATTGGATCAAGAACTGGATCGGAGGGATCAAAAACAGCTAATTCATATAGAGCCATTGAACCGGCCCAACCCGCAACCAGGGCTGTATGCATTATATGGACAGCAATCAAACGACCGGGATCATTCAATACGACGGTATGAACACGATACCAAGGCAAACCCATGGGACTACCCCTTTATTAATAAAAAATAGACACTATGTAACTTTATTGCATTGAAAAAAACTATGCTATGTACCCCTTTTTTCAGGGGATTATCTCGAAAAAGGGATTAATATTAATATTTGTTCTATTCTTTTAGTAATAATGGAAGAGTTCGGTTCGTAGGAAAAAAGAGAAGCAGATCTATTCTATACTCGATAAGTACCAATACGCAATGGGGGTTGATTCCCTTTTCTATGAGCGAATGTATCCATATTTGGTCATCATTCAAAAGACTTATTCGTAATAATTTTCCTTTATTTTATGAACTTCGTCAATCTATGTATAAACTAAGATAACGGCCACTAGTATTAAGACAAGAAGCCCATTATTACGCTTCCACATCAAAGTGAACTAGAGTACTTAATTCTTTTTTCTTTCATTTTATGCCTATTGGTGTTCCAAAAGTACCTTATCGAAGTCCCGGGGACAAGCATCCATCTTGGGTTGACATATAGTGCGACTTGTCAGATCTATTGGGTCATATGGGATTTCCCCGTTCTCTCCCCCGATCGAGATATCCTCTGTTTCGCCCAAAAAATTGATTGAATTATCAAAAATTTGTAGCGTGAAATGCAATGAAGTGCAATTAGATCTATTTCGTGAGGAAGCATCCAGATTAATATTAGCAATAAATCAATTTTATGGTCGTCTTGGCTGGACCAATAAAATGAGGTATCCAGGCTCCGTTTAGAAAAACCCAATTGGTAATATATCTATGATTATTACTTATATCATAAACGATTCCTTTATTCGAAAAGCGATCTCAAACGTTAATCAACGGAATGCTAAATATGATGAATATGTCAAATATTTGGCGGAAGACATGAAAGAAATGAATTAAAAAAGGGGTAAGTCATAGCAAAAAAGAGACGTGGTATTGGGGTCATTTGTCTTATATGTGCAAATCAAAATCGGGCGAATCCTTACTCGGAGTAGAGCCTAAACCTAAAAAAATGGAAGAAGCCCATTCAATTCAGGAACAAGAAAATGGCATCGTGATTTTTGGATCGGATCTCGATGAAAAAATACATCAATGAAAAGTTAGTTCGATAAGTCGATAAGTTTAGTGAATTTCTTTTTTATATTAGAATATTATAGGTCTAGGAAACCGGCTAAACTCAGCGTTCTTGAAAACCGGAAGAAAAGCCCCTCGATAGAAGCGAGGAAAAAAGAAAGGAAAGGGGCTAGGAGCTACACATTGATTTGTTTTTCGCAAGTTTTGTTGAACCGTATGCATCAAAAGATGCCTGTACGGCTCCGAAAGGATACTGTTTTATCCTAATCAACCGACTTTATCGAGAAAGATTACTTTTTTTAGGTCAAATGGTTGAGAGCGATATCTCGAATCAACTTATTGGTATTATGGTATATCTCAGTATAGAGAACGAGACCAAGGATTTGTATTTATTTATCAACTCTCCTGGCGGATGGGTAATACCCGGGATAGCAATTTATGATACTATGCAATTTGTGCGACCCGATGTACAGACAATATGCATGGGATTGGCCGCCTCCATGGGGTCTTTTCTCCTGGCCGCCGGAGCAAGTACCAAACGTCTAGCATTCCCTCACGCTTGGCGCCAATGAGTTTTTTATTTGAGAGAAAAAAGAAGACTATGCCTTCGCCATATGAATTCTTAATATTAAGTAATAATAGCATGGCACTTCGAATTCGATATGAAAATTGTTAGTGTTTTTTTTTTTTCAAAATATTTGATTATGTATCGAAGCAGTAGTATGAGATAAAGAAGGGGTATTCCGAGTTTATCTTACCTATCGGAGGCCTATTGCAGCGCCACACACCTTTTTCACGCCGAAAGGTTCTTAACAATTAACAATTAACAAGATTTATGGTATGAAAGAGTACGAAAATAAAAAAAGAAGATTATTTTTGATTTATTTCTTTTTTTATTTTGATTTGAAAAAAAAAAAAAGAAACTTTGGGATTGCTGAATCACAAAAAAAATAAATATATAAAGCAACGGAGCCATCATAGTATTTTTGAACTCCTCAAAAAAAAAGAAGGGTGGTAATTGGATCATTTACCCATCTGGGTATAATAGAACCCCCTTTTTATCCTTGTTTGATGAAGGGTAAAAAGCAAATTCCATTGGCGAGCCGTATGCAATGCGAAAAAGTGCCCGTACGGTTGTTCAATTCTATCTTTTTCTTTATCTCTTCCCCTCGCCGAATCGTGCGAGATAGAGGAACCTTTTATTATGTTATAATATATCATCAGGGTCATGATCCATCAACCTATTGGCGCTTTTTATGGGGCACAAACGGGAGAATTTATCCTGGATACGGAAGAACTACTGAGACTGCGCGAAATCCTTACAATGGTTTATGTACAAAGATCGGGCAAGCCCTTATGGGTTGTATCCGAAGACATGGAAAGGGATACTTTTATGTCAGCAACAGAAGCCCAAGCTCATGGACTTGTTGATCTTGTAGCGGTTGGATAAAACATAGCAGTCACTTCTTAAGGGTTTAATATTCTATTAAACAGAAGAAATTCATAATCATCCGGTTAGGATCGATCTAAACCAGCCCATAATGGATAATTCAGCATGCCAACTATTAAACAACTTATTAGAAACCCAAGACAGCCAATTAGAAATGTTACCAAATCCCCCGCTCTGCGGGGATGTCCTCAGCGCCGAGGAACATGTACAAGGGTGTATGTGCGACTCGTTTCAATCATGGGCTGAGACAAACCAAAAGAAAGAAACCCTTTTTTAAGTATCAATGATCAGTACCTGTGAATCGGATAGAATAGAAGAAGAAGAACTCCATTCACTATCTAAAAAAAGATCGATCTATCATATCTTTCTATTGTGTATGAAATTTATGGTTTCCACTGGCGCAAATTCCACCACCTCAATTTGCAATTAATTTAAGGTGAGAAAGAATTCCCCATTGGTAACAAATAGTTATCCATTAAGCGGGGGAAATACTATAAAAAAGCAGAAAGATTATCTTTCTACTCTTGCAAGAACGGACTAACAAGGTCAGCTACCCCACCAATCTTCATAATTAAATACCGTTACTGTATAAGGTCTATCTCGTTATGAAAGACCTATTACTAGAAAATTCATGGGTAGAGCCGAAGAGTGGTAACTGTACAAGTTACCAATAGAATTGATTAAATGAAGGAAGTGGCTCCGGTGTATAGAGAGGGCCTCACCGTTTAAGAAGTAATCATAGAGACGACGGAACCCACAATTTCTTTATCTATTTACTACTTTCGTTTTTTTTTTACTATTTTCTTTCCAATGCCTCGACAAAAGGTAAAAGCGTGGTCGGGAAGGTTAGAGTAGCAAAAGCCATTGGAATTTTGATTTTATAAATTGGAAGAGTCCGTTTTGTTATTAATAGACTAGGAAAGGGGAAAAGAATAACTGAAAGAAAGGAAATCAATTAGTTATTCATCAAAGTTTCATTTATTCAATGACCAGAATTAGACGAGGATATATAGCTCGGAGACGTAGAACAAAAATGCGTTTATTTGTATCAAGCTTTCGCGGGGCTCATTCACGACTTAGCCGAACAATTACTCAACAGAAAATAAGAGCTTTGGTTTCGGCTCATCGCGATAGAGATAGGAAAAAAAGAGATTTTCGTCGTTTGTGGATCACCCGAATAAATGCAGTAATTCGCGGAAATCTGGTATCCTATAGTTATAGTAGATTAATATACAATCTGTATAAGGCGCAGTTGGTTCTTAATCGTAAGATACTTGCACAAATAGCTATATCAAATAGGAATTGTCTTTATATGATTTCCAATGAGATTATAAAATAAGGAAATTGGAAGGAATCCATTATAATTTTTAAACGGAGTTCTCTGGAGAATGAACTCCAGTAAGAGGAAGGTAGAGTAGAAATAATATGATAAAGTCGTCAAAATGAGCGAACACGCTCAATAAAAAAAAAAGATTGATTTTATTCTTCTTTCCCAATTCTTTTTTTTTTTTTTCTTACGGCACGGCTGCTTCACAGATTTTTTGAACAAAACATCCATCTGTGTTTGAGTTCAGATTGGAATTTTTATTTAATTGAAGAGTAAGCCTATTTTTTTCTGGTTCTAAGACCGGGAGGTCTAGCGGTCAACCCACTTCTTTCAAATTGTTTCTCATTATTAAGAAAAGGTAACGAAGATAAAATACGAGCTTGTTTTATAGCAATAGTAATTAATCGTTGTTCTTTTAAGGTCAATCTATTCACCCGTCTAGATAATATTTTTCCTTGTTCACTAAGAAATCGACTAATTAAAGTCATGTTTCTATAATCAATTCGATCCCCCGATTGGATCGGGGGCAAACGCCTACGAAAAGATCGCTTGGATTTAAGAAAGAGTCGCTTGGTTTTATCCATAATTTGTTTATTCCTTATCCCTAAAATCCCATTTCGATGAAATCAAAAAATGATTTATAGAATCAATTATAGGATTTGGTTTGTCTAGATTTATTTATTTGTTTTTATTAAAATATATGAAATAATCTAGATATATATCTAGATTAGTTTTTCATGTCCCTTGGAAGGGTGACACAAAAGCACGCGGCTTGACTCTATCTATTTTTTTATCTCCCCATGAAGTGTATGCTTGTAACAATAGGGACAGAATTTTCTCAATTCCAATCGACTGGGTGTATTGTGTCGATTCTTTTGAGTAATATATCTGGAAATACCCCTTGATTCCTTATTAACACCGTTTCGAACACAACTAGTACATTCCAAAATAACCCTTACTCGGACCTCTTTACCCTTGGCCATGAACCTCCTTGGGGTTTTTGATTCACCCAACTTTTCTATTTTCCGACCCGCAACGAATAAGAAGCACGGGACAAAAAAATAGAAGTTGCTAACCACTCAAAAAAAACTTATGAAATAAAGATTTTATTGCAATCAATATAGTAAATAAATAGGAAATCAAAATAAAAAATAATAAGTAATACAAGAATTTCTAACTATATTGCTAAATCGCAGTCCAGTATTTCATTTAAGGATCTTGTAGTGGAGGATACTCTTACCCTAGCCATATTTCGATTTCCGTTTTCTTTTACCTGTCTATTTGCTTTTAACTGGATAATTAATAATTAATTTAATCGGAGCCTGAACCCGGGTTTCGCTGAGGTTGAAGCCACCTTTTTTCTTTCGCTTTCCTTCTTTCTAATTGTAAAACAAAAAAACGAAAAGAGGGGAAAGAGAGATTAGTCACAAATATTTGATTCTAGCTCTAATCTTCTTCACCCCGTTCCAGTTCAATAACTAGAATGAAAAAAAAGGAAATGTCAATGCGTCGGGGAATAAACGGTTGATTTCTATCAATAACCCTGCTAAAGACCCGAACCATAGAGTACTTAGTACCGGTGCCACGGAAAGATATGTTTTTAGATCTCGCATTGAAAATCCTCCTTCTTTTTTGTTTTTGTATTCCCTATTGGAATATATTATGGTAAGAGATGTATATGTAGTTAAAGGCCCACTTGTATTTGTGCGCGGAATCCCTAATTCAAATTGAAATGCGCAATGATTCGGTATATAAGATTTGATTTTCTTTTTTTTTTCTTAAAACAGAAAAAGGGTCACTTTACACCTGCGAATTCCCAAGAAAAATAATAATTTATTATTATTATATGGTATATGATATGAGACCAAAAACAAGAAAAGGCAAGATCCATTTTGCATATCACTAGAGGGAATAAAAAATAAGGATGTGGAAAACAAGACAGGGATTCTTTACAATGATATTGTAGGCCAATTGAAAGGGATGTAGCGCAGCTTGGTAGCGCGTTTGTTTTGGGTACAAAATGTCACGGGTTCAAATCCTGTCATCCCTACCAATTACCGCTCAGAGCAGCAGTAACGCGAGATCTTTTTTTTTTTTTTTTTCGATCGATTTCATTTTGACATACATAAATTTCTATTTTATGATATATGATAGTATACACATACAAGAATTGTTGGGGTAAAAAAAGAGAATCTCCTTATTTCCAGCCTTTTTCGTTGTGATAAGAAAGCGCTCTTAGTTCAGTTCGGTAGAACGTGGGTCTCCAAAACCCAATGTCGTAGGTTCAAATCCTACAGAGCGTGATTCCGCTCTTGTCGTCTTAGATCTAAAACCATACACACTGAACTGAAATAATTGAACAGCAATCTGAATTTGACCCTGACCTCCCCCTCGGATTAAATTAAAGAAGGGAGGGGTCAGTTAAAAAAAGAGATGTTAATTAATCAAAGGTCCAACTGATCACCACGTCTGTATTGTAAATAGGCGGTTACGAATAATCCAGCCAAAGTAATAGGAATTAGACCTAAGACGATTCCAAATAGAAAGACTTCAATCATTTGAATTTTATTTATTTTTTTTTTATTTGAAAGGTTAAAAAGAGAGGTAATATCTATTCCTAAATATTAATCTGCCTTGCCTAGGAATCTCAATAACCAATAATTGGTAATTAACGTGGTACGGTAAGGAACTAGACAATATGTGGAATACCACAG